GACCTGGGCCTGAAGAAGGACAGGCCTTGTGACTTATCTAGTCAGACATGAAGTAGAATCGACTGGAGGCGTGATTATTCTTCCGAGCCACTTATACAGTACAGAAAATATCCTCTAATGTTGTCTAAGTGCCTTTGGCCTTCCACTCTTTTTGTGAAGTACTTGGCTGAAAGACCTCGCTCTTTGCTGGGTGGGTGGTCCTTTTCTTTGACGTCAATCGTTTGGCTTACTTGAGAGGCGCTATTTTTCTTTTGAGGTGAATGGGTCGTTCTCTTACTTGACCATGGCATCGCCAACATGAGTCTGTGTTCGGTGGTTGAGAAGCTGCTCTTAGTTAGAGTAGGCTCCTACCCATCAATTGTTATGGCAGTCCAGTCAAGGTTGAGCAGTATCTTTCACTGGGGCTATCTGAGGTTCCCTTACTTACTAAAGTTCTACAAGGTGTAATGTTCGGAGATTCGGGAATGAAAGACTGATTTCTAAGGATTTGGAGCCTCACCTCTTCCGTAAAGGCAGGTAGCATAGGTGTCCGTGGATTCTTCGGCTAGGCGTCCATCCACTCCATCCGCATTATCCGTTGAAATACCATCCGAGGAGAGTGCACTACCAACAACAGCAGGCGGGGTTTAAAGGGAACCCCAGGGGTTTTTTGAAACCCGATTTCCGGTTGAGGGCGAGGCACCCAATGTGGACAGTGAATGACAACCCTCGCTCTTTTCGTGAAGACTGGATGCTCTCTATATTTGAAGATGTTCAATCTTTCTCAACTGAAATAAGAGAGGTGTAATGATTGTTGTCTTAGATGCTCCTTTGATGGCCTTCTTAAAGAATACCTCATTCTCTTATTCCTCAAAAAGTGTACTAAGAGAGTAATCATAGGAGGGTCGATCCCTATCATCCTTTGTTGCGCAATCTCTATAGTTAGTTCTCTTACTTCTTGACTAGTAGTGGAGTTGAATACTTCCCTCGTTGTTTTAGTTAGATATAGAGTAGCTAATTCTTTAGCTCTGATAGTGAATATTCCTTCATCATGTTATAATATGAATGGGAGCCTGAAATCATCATAGCTACTATCGAACCTCAGCCTTATTACTATACCCGCGTAGTTGATATCTATTAACATAACTCAATCCATTACAACAGATTAACATATACACCCTCCGGCGATACGGATTCCGCTAGTGCAATACATAAGATAATGGATGCTATAAAAGTAGAAAGGGTTAGTACCTTAGCTCTACGGCTATTTAACCCGAGCGGATCATAAGATATATGCTCATCAATAATCTCTCTGACCATATTCTTAGTAGGTTCACCGCAAGAGCATGGGGTTACAACATCAGGGTGAACACTACATATATGATTAACAAACGTATCGCGAAAGAGTTTTAGTATAAGACCTGGATCATGTAAGTACACTGATATAGGTATATTCAGCAAAGGGTCGGGCGCAACAGCCCACCAAACCGAAAATCCGATCATACCACAAAAGCATAAAATAAATCGCATGTCCCGCATATAAGAATATCGGATTGCTTCCCTCAAACCGAACGATTTGATGTTTCACTGAAAATACATCCCCAACCCTGCTAATATAAGAAATTTGGAGAGCAGAGCAACCCTTTAACTAAGGCTAGTTTTTCTTTATATATAAGGGGAATCCAATTCCATAAATAATATATGGCTATCCATCCATTATTATGAAAAACAAGATGCCTGTTTCCAGAAGAGAACATCTTTCGAACCTCATGTAACATAGTTTCAGTATTATTATGAGGCTGTCTGTGACCCCTAAATGGGCAGAGCAGTTTATTACCAAGTATGTCGTTTTGAACTCGTAACCAGGCTGGTGGAAACACATGATTATCATCAACACTACTAGATGTTCTATCAGCTAAAGTCATTTTCCTTACAATGGGTATTCTATTTGTTAGATGATAAAATAATGATATCATGATACTATTTCTTACTATATTCTTCCTTATATTTTTCAATATGAATTGATCCATCACTGCTAACACGCACTTGTTCTCCATAATAAATAATAAGAAGTAATGGGAGTCTTTCCCCTCTCAACAGATAGGATATCAGCATCCAAATCAAGTTGATCTAATAAACTTTGAAACTTCTCTTCACTGAAGAACGTCTCATGACCATAATAATCAATTACTTGATGAGTAATAATATAAAGTTCGTGGTTATATCGTTTATAAAAAATACCAGGAAACATTTTAGAGAACTCACTATCGAGTTCGACTAAGGAGAAATTTAGTAATACAGGAGCGATTACACCTACAGGTGGTATCCTAATGTCTAACACAGAAGACAGATCATAACCATCTGCACAAATAATAGGTATATACAAATAATTTTTTTATAAGTAAAATAAAAAATGGGTTTATTTTTAACAACAGGTCTAAGTTTACTTAACAGATGAGTCTTGGATACTGAATTCATCGAGAATGATAAATTCACTTGATCTAATTTATCAACATTACTACTTTCAACTATTGATTTCACAAAATTGGAACGCTTCTCTTTAAAACCAGGAGAGTCTTCCCAATTGAAAACATGTTCACTTACAAAATGCTGATTTAACATGCGACCAAGAGCCATTAATACAAGTCTATCCTCCTTATCAGCCTCAATAGCTAAATCTATATTAGGATTACATTGTGGTTTAAAGGCGATGGCATGATGAGGTATATTATTACCGTCTAAGTAACAATACAGCTTTAGAGGAGATAAAGAGTAATTATCACTCATAATTTTCTCTTTAATAAAATCTCCATCTCGTTAAAATCTAAATCGTAAAAATCAGAGTACTCCCTAAACATATTTTCTATTGTATAACATAGTGCTTCTAACTAACATGTATTTTTTCTCGTGAAATTGACAGCTACACGGATTCACCACTACTTATGACTTCTTACTCCTGCTCCTAGACAAACTAAGAAGCAAGGAAAGAGGAACTATATATATAAGATATAAGATCTTTTATCCGCTACAACTCTAACTCCTAACTCAGGAACTACCTAGCTACCTTAGGGCGGATTGCCGAAGAGAAGAACAGCTCCAAGGCAAAGAAATGAAGCAAGACAAACTGAAGGACAGACAGAGCCAAGCTCAATTCATTGTTACAGGGTGCCACGCGCTGATAAAAGCACAAGAGGCACAAAGCAGCAAGGATGAGGAAAGGACAAGAACGAGAACATCGAAGCAAAATGAGATATATAGTAATCTTAATTATAGTAATATTAATTGCTCTTTTTTCTTTCTGTCTTTCTTCTCCTGTTGCTTCTTACTATACTTTTTTCCCTAATAGGCTGTTAGCAATAAGAAGAATAGGCTGCCTCCGCTCCAGCTTGCTCTACCACCTATGCAATCACAGCTCAGTCATTGACTGGCGAACTCAAATGGATAGCTGCTGGGAGAATTGCGACTGATGAATCGCGATCAGCCGCTGATTCCCTTGCCGTTAGATCCGTGCCTCAAGACTCTGCTACTGGGACTCGGTCGGAAGAATCTACTGCAGCCATCTCTACCCACCTTTATGAATTCTAACCTCAACCAGCCATGACAAGGCTGAATTTCTTAGAACCCGTTGTTGTTTAGAAAGACCGGGAGCTGGGAAAGACGCTCACTCATACTGACAGAAGGCATTTTAAAGATAGCGGACAAGCAGAAGAACAAATACACTGGTTGGTAGCGCTAACGACCTCCATAGCATAAGGGGGGGAAGTGGACGTTTCTTCTGATCAATCAAGTGCCCTTCCCTGGGAGGGTGAGAATAACTAGTATTGGTTCTGTTTCTTTCATTGAAAAAGAAATGTTTTGGAATAATATAGTATAGTGTTTAAGCTGCGTTTACTACAAATGGGCTGAGCCCGGATCTCATTAGCTTGGCCCCAACCAGAGGGACTAGAAGGGGGAAATAGCCAGGCGCCAGAGAACCAAGCTCGCTCTCACTACTTATGGATAGACGTGGGTAGGATAATAGGCTGGCCTCCCGTTGAAGAAAAAACACTCTCGACGAGCCTTGACCGGGCGGGGTAGGCAGAAGTTGATCCGGTAGATCGACTAGCAGTTTCAGCTACTGCTCGTGATAATGATTTTGCTTATTCTCTTCTCACAACGTGCCTAGCTATTATGTTCTGACTCATGCATTTGCCGGTAAAGCACGTCCAAAGTGATGCGCGCTTCCATAGAAAAGAAAGAAGGACGCCCGCCTTCAACTCATCATATGGCTATGCTTATGCGCGAGAACTTGTGTACATACAATCATGAAAGAAAAGAGCATTTCGAGATGTAAAAAAACACTTACAATGAAAGTAAATACTCCGGAACCGGGGAAGCTAAGGTAGCCCAACTTCTTTCTATTTTAGTATAATTAGAACGGAGTCTCAGTAAACCGCGCTAAAGCCCACCCTCTAGCCCTAAAGGCTTTTCCCAGATTCATCTAATTTGATTCTCTTTCTTACCTTTTACCTGCAGCAAAGAGCTCTTAGTCTACCCGAAGGAAAGTCAAGAGGAGAAAGCAATCCAGTCAGAGAGATAAGGCGGCTGTGAACTAGGATAGGAAAGGATTCACTCTTTGCCTGTCTGGTCTACCTGATTGGGAGGTAGCTAGTCTATTCAATCAGGTAGCTATCCCATCCCTAACATTCAAGGTGGTTGGTACTGGCTCAGTTTCACAGTGATCTTCTTTCTCACAGCAACCACCTTTCCTTTCTTTCTGGCTTGTCATGTTCTTTTACTTGATTGAATTAGCAGTGATAGGTTAGCTACTGGTAGATGGGAATCCTACTCCGACATCGGGTCTAGTTTTCCGGACAGTCACTCTTCAGGCTAGATCCGATCCGCAGGTATCCAAGCCTTTGACAGCAGAAGGAAGATCACCACCATTCTCAGCAGTTTACTGACTTGGCAGTGACTCATTTCCTTGCTCGGTCAATCCTGTAAAACGTGCAATCCTGTCTTTCACTAATGCCACTAGGCCCAATCTCCGGAACTTGGCAGCAGGTAACAAGTCGGCAATCTGTCTTACTAATGGAATTGTGTGTTCTTACAGTGATCCAATCAATCGGGAGTGGATGCCAGGCAAGGTAAGCATGCCACTAGCTTTCTGACTAAAAAGGGAGAATGGCGTTAATTCATTGACTCAAAGTTCTTATCCAGCGAAGGTTCTCTTAATCAATTCTCTTTGAGGATTTGCCACCATCCATGAAGTGTCTGGTTCGATAGGACCAGGGTAACTCGAAGCCAAGGTAAGCTAATAGGAGAGGAGGATACGCCTCATCTCTCCATGCTTTGGGAGGAAATCCATAACTGGAGGAATGAATCCCCTTTTAAGAGACATGATTGTCATCGACCGGTTGCAGATGGGGAGAAAGCAAGATAAAGCGAGATAATTTCTGGCGGATTTCATGATTCCACTACTAATGAAGATTTCCCTTAGCTACGGAACCTTCGGGACAAAGAATCATACTAGTTCACCTCTTTTTTCTAAGTCAGGGCCTTCGTAACTTGACTCCACAGGGGAAGCCCTTATAAGCCTATCTCTGGATCAAACCCACCCCCGAGCCCTATAGCAATAGACTGTTGGTTAGGCACTCGATAACAGGGGCAGGGAAGGGAGCTGCCGATCCGAGAATCTCTTGATGGCAAGCAAGCATCAAAGGAAAGAGAAGCGGAGGAGAGAACCCGCTAAAGAGCTTCCTACAGGCCAGACTTCCGATCTGGGCATACTTTTCCAAGACCCGCTCTTGGAGGATCATCATAAACTTGAAAGACAGGTGCAATTGCAGGTGGAATATCACCGGTTATCAGCTCTTGGGGGAAGCAGGAAGTTCCTAGAGGTGGGCGAGGACCCTACCCGTACCCGTCCAAGCAATCAATGGCGGGCCAATCAAGCATTGAACTATCATCAGCGGGTGAGAATGCTCGCTCGGGAATAGAATCATTTTCTCAGGATTTGGGTTTACTAGATAGATAAGCTCAACAAAATGGTAAGGTTTCCCTGCTCCTTCATTATCGGCTTGGGCTGACCGCAAAGGCATAACCACTACCGGCAGCAGAGATAGAGGCGTAGGTAAAAAAATTGTATCTATATGATATAGATACGAATCAAGTAGTAGCAATCCTTGTTACATATCTTTAATATAGAAAAAAATATATTGCTAAAAAACCTTTTGATGTGCCTGAAGCACCCGTAGAAGAAGCAACGGTAGCATCAGTAGTTTCACCACCACCATGAAATCAATGCATATACAAATGCCAACAAAGGAAGGAGCAAAGGTTTCCAAACGAGAGGCCATATTCAAATACATACCCATATCCAGTCCAAGATCAAAGAGAGCCTGCTGGATATTGAGATCGAGCAGTTTCCCTACCCGCAGAACTTTGTAGAGCGAAGACAGAGCCAGTGCTAGCTGCATCTCTTACAGATCCGAAAGTAAAGTAAAATCGATATCCAGCGTCAGATCCACCAAGGGCATAGACGAGAGTAGAGGAAGCGCCCAAGCCACATCACAGCCAACAGCATCAGAAGACTTTTTTCGCGGCTTCCTTACTTAACTTGTAAGAATCACACACCTTCTGTAATTACTATTGAACCTTATTTGCGTACCAAAATTACATACATATATAGAAGTCAATCCAGGAATAGGAAAGACGAATCAAAGTGCGAAGAAGACATGACTGGAGTGTGTTGGTTTGTGATCCAAGTAGATGTGCTTCACACATGCCAGTTTAACTAGTTAATGAAATCGAAGAAGATAAACGATTGGCTGAAGCTACATCAATGATCACAGCATCTGAGGAAGCTCAATTCCATTCCTATCAGTCAGTTTAGATATCATTTGACTTGGAAATTCCATTTCATGCCCAAACTCATCCAAAGATTCCTCCCGTCTTGGGATTTCTCCCTGCAGCTCCATCTCAGGAAGCTTCAATCCGATCTGATGTTTAGGAGAGACTTCTAGCCTCAAAGCTGATCCTACATGGGTTACCGCGTTCGTCTTTTCCCTTAAAAAACCTCAGGTAGTGTTGAATTGGCCAAAAGTGCCTAATAACGTTAGAATCCTCCGGCGTCATCGCACACATATTGGTCTTTGTACCGGGGTAGCTCAAATCAAGAGGAAGAGCTTGAACTAAGAAGATTCAGATTTGTCAACTCCTCTTCCTTGAGAGAAGAAGGAGTGCCGTCTCCGGACATAGAAAGTAGGCAATCACTTACCTTTCGTTAGCGGTCTAGGTTTCAGTCATAGTTTCTGGTATCGACACAGACAGTGGGAAATCTCTATACGATTGAAGTCAGTGTGCAAGACAAAGTCTAGTTTTGACTTGGAGTTCCTCTTGTATTAAAAAAAAAAATAAAATGAATTCCACAGTCGTAGGTACTCCATTCAAAGAGTCGTCAGTTACCAGTCCACCTCTACCTTTTCGTCTTAGTCACTCCCTGAGCTAAAGTGAAGCTAAGCATTGGGAAAAAAAACCTGCGTTCTAAGTATTTCTGTATTTCTGGAAAAGCTCAGCAGAGACTGTCATTGACAAGAGTGAAACTAAACCGACATTGTTCTCTTCCATTTCATTACGTTTGGCTGGCAATAGCGCTAGCCAGCAAGCAAGGCTGCGACGAATGCTGTCAAGAGTTTAGTTACCAGTTCCTTCTATAGTTCAGCTGTGTACGGGACTCAGTAAACTGATTCGGAAGAGTCTGCCCCTTCCTCTTCTGGTTAATGCCTCTCTGAAGATCTGTTTAGGGTGGGAAAAGAGGATGAAGCCACTTTTGCAGCTCTGCCCGCTATAGAAAAAGAAAAACGAAAACTCGAATAGTTGTCTGATAAAGGAAGAAAGGCAAGGATATTCAACAAAGCAGGCCTGATTCTCCCACCTAGCTCAAAAAGTGGGAGTTAAGCTAGCATAAACACCCAGCTATTCCATTCAATAACTCTTGACGATAGTAGAGGACCCTCCGACCGCCCTCTTTTCCATTCCTGGGGTTGTTGGTTTGCTTAAGAGCGGTTCGTTCCAAATTTCTATCGTCAAATAACATATCTAAGGGCTCAGACGATGTTCTCTTGTCCCCTCGGGAAAGCGGTTTCACTCGTTGAATATTTTTCTTAAAAGAATTTGCTCTATTATATCGCTCCATATCCTAAAAAATAAATCCTTACCGATGGGACTCTGACTTCCTTTCCCATTGGATCGACTCTCGAACGTAAGGGGTGGAGAAGAAGGTTTTTTGCGGATGATTCCATTGCTGGGACTGGGTATCCATCCCATCTATCCGCTGGCTAATAAGAAGGGAGAATCAATCCACTAGTCGCCTAGACACCTCAGATCAATATTAAGACTCTTCTCCATTTTCATATTTCAACATAGTACCGTCATAGAGCAGTCGACTAGAAAGCCTGACGGAAAAAAGCGCATACCATTAATAAGCATTAAACACATAACACAATGAAAAACATACTTGCTTGCCCCATTAGCATGCGGTGAAGTCCTTCATTGCATACGAAATCGAAAGAAGACTAAAAAAAGTGTAGACATCTGCTGGCCAAGGCCCGTGCCCCGTATATCATCAAAGGAACTTTCTCAATTGAATTAGTCAGGCGGAATGCCGAGATGCGAGACTTCTCATTCAGAGAGAATCCCAGGTCCTATCGAACCAGCTATGAAACTTATCATCGAGATCTTGCTTCCACATATCATACTTTTCAAACTTTGTAATGCTAGAAGTACTGATCATTAGTGAGATGCTTTCCAGCGGGAAATTCCCCGGGAAGGAGCGGTCGGGGTGGGGAAAAAGCACTCATGGAACTACTTTTTGAAGAGCTAATTTGCGCACCTGAAAGGTCGGGTTTCAGTATCTCAAACGAAACTAACTATATGATGTTTTTGATCCCATATTGTTCATCCGTTTACGTAGAGGCGAAAAGTGTCTTTCCAGAGGGATATTCGTACACAGAAATAGTAAATCTTTATCAAAGAAATCTGGACTAGCTCAAAAAGGTGTAATTCCATGTTGGTTCGGTTCCTCCACCAGATTGGTCAAAAAGACACCTAAAAAACGGGAGTTAACAACCGCCCTATCCATCCGCGCGGCGCGCTGGCAGGTAGGGGCTTATCTATGTGATTCGCTACGCTTCGCTTGTTTCTATATGATAATATGCACCTTGGTTGGTTGCTGCGCTCCCTGCGGGTAATAGCAAGAGAGCGAGTTCGACTCGCGAACGATCAGCAAGTGAAGGACCGATCCTTTTGCGCCAGTACTGTTGCGAGACTGGTACTTGGCGGCTCACGAGCAACATATAGACTAAGGTTGCCCATCACTCCCTCGCTCTTTTTTGAAGGCCCTTTCCATTCTCTTTCGTCTATGGTTCCTCCATAAGAAGACTGAACGCCCAGCTTCGCAGAGCAGCCCTACCCCCAGCCCACAGCATACATAGTGTGGAATCTGGATTGTTTCATCGAGCACCATTTCTTTTAGATAGAAAGGTGTTCTGTCTTTTGTTGTAAGGTAAAAGGAACCACTTCATAAGTCCCCTTTCAATACCGGGAAGCGGATTCTGGATGATACTTGTGCAGGCTATGCCGGAGCTTTTGCGCTACTTATGAGGTACGGTGACTTGGAGGCCTTTGTAGGATTAAGGATTAATGAAAATGTTCTATTTTCCATCGGAAAAACCTTTAGGTTCATCTTCCTCATGGGCCCTATTTGACTCATCCCATTCTCATTCAGTACAGTGCGAGAGATATTTGCACTGCGGGGACTTTTAGGGAACAGTTCTTGGGGATGATACAACTTATAGTCACTTTACAATGAAATCCGCTTGTTCCATTTCAGTGATGATGCAAGGAAAGGAGACAGCGCGTATCAATGATGTGTTGTATCTACTAAAGTAGAAGAGGAGTATTTTTTCAGTAGCGAAGATGAGGACTCAAGGTTGAGTTCGAAGAAATGCCAGATTAAGGACAGGGCAATGAACTATGAGACTCTAGCCAGAGGATTCAAACATGAAGGAATATACATCTTCGAGGGAAAGTCTATGGAGGCTCAGGCAAATCAAATAGGTACGGAGCCTAATCTTTTATGGTATTACAGATTTTTGGGGGTCATCTTAACTTCAACAGCTTAGTGAAGTTAAGTAATAAGACTTGGTTAGGGGTCTACCTCATTTATCACCGCACTCCTCAACGTGCGAAGGGTGTATGCTAGGGTTCCTGGTATAAGAAAGAAAGTAGAGCTAGGCAAGGTCTTCTGTGAGTGAACGAGATGAGGATCGAGGCAGTTCAGTTCTCCCAGGGGAGTTGCTTTCAAAAACCTTCTTCTCGCGGGTTGGCTTTCCAAAAAACCTATTCCTGAGCTCCCAACCATTCCTGTATCTGTTCTGTCTGTAACTGTGTGAAACGGTGTGCCTATAAATTATGTTATGTAAATCTCTCTTTCTTCCCTTGCCTTTGAGCTCGCTCAGGTGAAGGTACAGGCAGGGGAGTGAGGGGCATCGGCATCTGTAGCAGGCGGTAGTAAGCTTACATTCCAGTTTTTGTTCAAAAATGGAATTATTTGTAAGCAAGCAAGAAAAGGCTAAAGCCCTTTATATAGGGGGCACGTTAGCGCTTTACAAATAGAATAAGAATTTTTCAGCTGGATCCAGAACGAATAGGAGATCTATCAGTACGCCATCCGCTCCATATCTTTCGTAGTTTAGGAACTCGTCCATCCACGGGACACCTTTCGTAGTGAGGGAACTCCTCTGTTTTTAGCTTGACGAGCTACTTTTGTTTCCGAAAAACAAACGCATAAACCCCGGGATTTTCGTAAAAGAGGGACGAGTGGTAGGAGCCGAAAAAGAGTAGTGCCGTGCCGGTTCAGTGAAGTCAAGTCTTTACGTCTATAGGGGCTCCCTGACGATCCCGAACTTTCAAAAAGTGATGGGTATGTTTTGTTTATTGGCACTCTCTTTCTTTGTTATGCCAACCTAAAAAGAGCGATTGAGAGTGGATTTCAGGTTCGATAGTGTCGAGAAGGTATTAGCCCCCGGTGACCGTACTTTCGTAAAAGCACCATTGGGCGGTGCTTCCTCTCTTTTTTCTGGAACCTCGAACAAAAAATCGATCTCGCCATTCGACTAAGAGTTCCGAATCGAAAAAGTAAACTGAACTTGACTTAAGACGAAGGAACCGAGTGCCGAAAAAAACCGGTTTCTTAAGGTAGCTTGCTCTTAGAGTATTATGAAAAGGCTTCAAACTACTAGTAATTAATTAAGACTACTATAAAAGAAAAGTCAGGAAGTCCTTTTCTTGACTTGGCCTGCGTGCATTATACCTACTCCCTTTTAAAAGAACTGGATTTCAATCTCAACAAAGAAAAAGAAATGAAAGCGTAACTCTTTGTTGTCCTCTGACTCTTTTAGCCTGCCTTGTGGAGGTCTCTCGGGTGTCTACGGCGGATCCGATCCGTCTCGTGATGAAGAGAAGTCTTTTCCGATCTTCCACTAAGAAAGGTATCGTCACGACAACAAAATTTGCCCGGTAAACTAGTCGGGGCTCCCCATGGTTTAGTAAAAGGGAGGGGAGAATGTCTCTTCATCCGGGGGTTCATTTCATTCATTATGAACTAAAAAGTGTAAGGCTGATTAGTGAGGTCTTAAAAACTTCATACAATGAATGATCAGCCATTCCATTTGTGCTTTCAGCAAGTAGGCGACGCGAATCTATGGTTTCTATGTTTCAATCGGGTACCAATTGCTTGGATGCGTTTGAAAGCCTCGAGATGACTTGCAGAAAAAATGCTTTCTAGGTTTGTATTGTGTCTCCGTAACGGTCCATTTATTGATGGGCGAACGACGGGGATTGAACCCGCGCGTGGTGGATTCACAATCCACTGCCTTGATCCACTTGGCTACATCCGCCCCTACCCCCGCACAGGTTTTAGTCTCTATCTACGATCAGATTCTTTCTGAACCCCCCCTATGACCGCTATCAAAGAGAAGCTTTTTCCTATACTATAACTATAGTAGCAAGTCTATTTCTTGTTTTTTGGAATTAGGGGAAGCAAAGCTTCAAACAAAGAGGTTGGGCTGTTCACTTCATTGATTTGACTTCACTTTACTTAAGATTCAAGATAGGGGCCGGGCGGGCAGTGAAGGCTCGTTTAGTAGACAGCAAGCTCCGCTTTTTGAAGCGAGCCCCCATCAGAGAAAGCCATTGCACGCTAGCCTCTTGTATAGGGTTCCAAACCTGCGCACCCCTAAACTACAAGCTTTGAAGCCCCTACTTTATGGATTGTTGGGATATTCGAAGAAGCCCCTTTCTACAAACCTTTCTAGAATATATTAAGGGAAGCTCTTCGAGCTTTCTTCGCATGCTTGAGCGCATTTTTCCCCTTTCTATTAGTAAGGTTGTCAAAAGGTAGGTTTCTTACTTAGTGCTTGTGCTAAGGTTTGGCTCGACCAAAACAAGCAACGGACTGAGCGCGCTAGCTAGAAAGCCGTTGCGCTAACGCGCATCCGTTTTCTTGCTGGGAGAGGAACGAACTTTCTCAAAGTCAAGTTTCTCGCTTCTTGCTTTAGAAAGATTGCAGGGGCGCGTTAGCGCCCTTCCTTCAGCCGGCTCCGCCCTATCTATCTATTCATCTCTTTTTTCAAATGGATATTTAGGGATCTCTCTTGTTCATAGATCTTGAAACCAGATCAATATCCATTTCTCAATATATCTTTCTATCTATCGATAGATAGATATAGATCTCTATCTGGATCTATCTCCATATCTAAATATGAAAGAACCAACACTTAAAGGGCGTAACCAACGGAAGGTTCTCACCCTGTCCCCGACATTGTTCTCCGACGATGCCCCCTGGGCGAAAGGGGCCACCATTCTCTTTCTTTCTTCAATCGTTCCGATCAGGACAAGTGGGTTGGTTTCGTCCTTCTATCTACGCAATTCTCTGTCTTCGTTCGTGATCATGTTGGGCGAAAGGTAGTTAGTTGTAGAGGAGCGGCTGTGAAACGGCGATTCTCCCCTTTCCATTGAAGTAGGGAGGGCCTCCTTCCCCACCATTCCGGCCTATTATTGATAGGGATTTTACCGATGCTGAAGGCTTACCAAGCCACCCACTTGAGAAGCTAGTCGCCAGAAAGAAGCGGCGAGGACGCGAAGCTGTCTACGAAGCTTCCCTCCCCCCTGTAGTCGAAGTACTCGGCGCTACTTTGATTCAAAAGGTAACCGACGGTTCCCGACTTTCTCCGGTTTCCGCAACCGTAATCATTTGTCACTCCGTTCATCCATAAACCTTTTTTTTTTTCAATAGCGGTACGCTCTAAAAAAAGTCAAGGATAAGCTTGCATTCTAGAAGCGGTAGCTTCCCGCCTCCTTCATTTCTACTGCCTCCTTCGGTGAGAAGTTCCCTTCCCTTTTCTAAAATGCCCGATTGGTCTGCCTCAGCAAATGTACAAAGTGGACCGCTGTTTGGCTGACCCTCTTCTTCCCATTCGGGTTGGGTTGACCCAGAAGTCAAGTAAGAAGGAATGGAACCACTGGAGAGTCGTCCGCAGTTCACACTTGGGCAAAGACGACTGACTTTGTTTGGAAGCGGAACACGAACCGATTTCCGCTATTCCGGGTTCTTATTGAGCGTAGCGAAATCAAGGTTTATGAGAAAGTCAGCGAAGTTTCTAGGGTGTTCTACCTTTGCGTAGTCTCGGTCCACAGTGGAAGGCTCCGTACCGACGCCTCACTACTACTTAATTAATGGCTAAGCGATTTCATAACCTGAGCTTTCCTTAACCAGCTGACCTTACTTCGTAACCTTAACGTACTTTCTTTCTTACTATATCATAGGCCTTCGCCACTTCAAACGGGCGCTTCGCCCTTTCTTTTTTGAATTCGAAAAAAACGGGGCCTTACTTATTCTGTTCAGGGAGGATGAAAGACAAAGAAAGGGATCAGGGGGCTTATTGATCGGAGAAAGGGAAGGGGCTTATTGGACCTAACTGAGAAGGAGACAGAAAGGGATCACCTGACCTTATCTTGAGTGAGAGAGGCAAGTCGCAAGGCAAAAAGCTTAGTCGTTTTCAAGTCTGAGGGTGAACGAACGGGATTTCTATTTCATTCAGAGCCTGGCCAGTGACAGAAATAAATACATTGACAGAAGGAGTCACCGACCGGAATGACATGTATCCGAAGTCCTCTCCACCGGATACTGCCCTAAAACAATCCTAAGCTTCAAGCTCATCCAGAAAGACCCCAAGCCCACTAGCGGACTACTGATCTAGGGAAGACGAAACTCGTGCATGTGAAAAGAAAGGGTGGATTCCCTTTCGTAACTCAATAGGTGATTTGCAGCAGCTACACCAGGGGAAGAGTGGGCATCTATTTATCTATTATTTTCTCTTTGACTTCGGATTGAGACTTGAAGCTTTAGCCTGAAGGAAGACAAGATCAGGAACCCAAACCCACTGTTTTGTGCCACGCGGTTGAGCTTTCTCCTTTCCCACTGTTACTTCCATTCTAGTTTTCTAATAGAGGGAAAGCCGCTCTCCTTTATTGGAGGGTATGCCTTTACTTGTCGTTAGGAGAAGTAGCTTCTAAGGTATCATCTTGTAGTTCTAGGATTGGTTTCTGTCTTGCCTAGTAAGGCTGGTAAGTGAAGTATTGTCTAGTTCTTCGAGATTCTCTTTTGAAGAGGCATTTGTTCTTGGACGATGAAAAAAACTTTGATAGACCAGAGGTGTAATGTAAGCAAAGCACCGCGAAGTGTGATTTCGTACTAAACGAAAGGACTTGACGCCTTGAACACGCTTTCTATAAACAAAAAAAAGAGGCGAGTCCGATTGCTTCGTAAGTGAATAGGGGTGAGTTTAGCTAATGAATTGGTCTTTTGAGTTGTCGTTTTGAGTGGTGGTATAAATAGGGGGCGCCCCATTGCCTTATTTTTTAGTTCTTTTTTTCCGTTTTCTCGCTAACCGAAGATGAATGGAGGGTGCAGAGGCGCAGGAAAGGGTGTGGTTGTTTACGCATCCAAAAGTGGAACTTGCTGTTCCAGAGGTGCTTGTACCCGATCTTGACGGCACTGGTAGTGAGATGCACTTTCTTTTCTCTCTTGTACATGGCTTGTGGCATTGTAGTCTTTTCCTGCCTTTGACTTTTTTTTATGATGAATTAGTCACCTTAGCTTTCATAAGCAGCCCTTCTGGTGAACCGGTTGAGAAGTAGGCCTTGTTAGCTGCCCCCGCCAACTAGAGATCCTCAGAAGCGAACCGAGGAGGAGGCCATCTCAGTGATGATTTGATCTCCTTTTCTGACCTATGCTTGGATGTCATCATCTTACCTTGGGTACACGACCATTAGTTACCTCTGTGTAGTCTGTACGTAACTCTTCATCACAGTGAGTGCTTTCCGTCTCTTACTTAGAACGGTGTTATTGGCTTTCTCCCTCTAGGTGAAGTAAGACTGCTTTTCATTTTTCAAATCATTCAATCAACCAACCTACTTTTTTTTGTTTTTTTATTGCGCACTCAACCATCCGCTCTGGACGAAGCTCGCGCTCGGCCCCTCGGTGACCTTTTCTGTTTCGTTAAGGAGACTTGGAAACCATCGTTGACATTTAGGTGAGAATAGAGTGAGGGTGATAAGCTAAAGCCTATCATTCTATTATAAATATATTTCATTGGCCGGTAAAAAGGATAGAGTAAAAAAGGGGAGAAACCTCTCAACCAGTGGGTTGGTGCCAGACACATCCATCTTATTGTCACCTACATTCCCGTCTTGCTTACCTTCTGCATTGGCTGATGGAGATTGTAATCCCGGATGAATGGAACTTTCGCCGCTTTCCCAACCAGAATAGAATGCAGCTCGATCCGGCTGAAAACCTTGAATCTGATACTAATGCCTTTGTTGGTTGGGCCTTTGCCTTTGATGCCTCACCACTTTCAGATTCAAGTGCTAGTTTTCTTACAATGTCGATCGGGAAGGATAGAGCATCCTTTCCCCGGCCTGGGTAAGAGTAAGAAGTCAGGCCTGTGTCTATGTCTATCCATCTTATAATCCGAATCCAAGCTATACCTCCTAGCCTGTTCTGTCGGTGAAAAGTGCTAAATCCGTGTAATGAGAGAAGGCTCTTTCTTTTCTACTCGTTGTAGAGTATGTCATTACTGGTCTTTCTTTGGCTTTAGCTATTCAGGAAGATTTCCCCCAAGTTTCAAATTTGCTATTTTACTAGATCGAGATGCTTAGTAACTCGAAAGATAGGACTTTCTCTCTTCTACTTCGTCTAAAGCCTGTGCTGACTGTGTCGCTACTGCAAGGGAGAAATGCTCAGAATCTAGTGACAATATGGGAGTTGTTCCTTTTGTATACCTTAGGGTATAAAGGTAAGATCTCTCACGTGTCACTATTAATAAGGAGCACCTGAAGGTAACCCGATCAGAATCCTAATCCGAAGCTTGTCCGTATGAGTGGTATGGGTAAACCCAAGTCTTACGATTAGTACTTTTACCAATGTCTGGTGTTTGGAAAACCTTTTCGTAAGCCAATGGAGCGGGGAAGAAATTCCTTTATCTTTCCTCTTTCAACGAAAATGCGCACCCTAAGCTCGCGGGTTGGGTACACAGAAAGACAAAGGCTTGACGACCTACCTAATTAGCTAGACGAACTTCCCGATACAGGCTTCCCCCAGTCCCAGGTCTGAAGCCGGACATTGATTGACTCATTGATTCCGAGATAGGCTCCTGCTCAAAGCAAAGCCAGGCTTTAAAGACCGAGCGAAAGGCCCCTTCATCCCCGCGCAATTCAGCTCTTCTGTAAGGGTAAGGAACCACCACTAGATTCTGGCTTTAAGGCTGAATTGGCATTGTGCTGCCAGAGGACAGCGAATGTACTAGAGTAGCTTCCAACCCCTGCTTAGAAAACAAGAATAAAGGATTAAGAGAAGAGCATATAGAGGAAGGTTGGATGTAATTCAAGTACAGAAATACGGACATGAGCCCCCACAAACAAGCTCTCAGGCAAAAAGAATTGGAAATAGGCCAAGCCTTTTTCTAGAACTGTTCGGAAGAACACATAGGAGCCTAGCCGATCAAGATCCTCAATAGTCAAGAGAAAGAAATCGATCGAAAGAGGACTAAAGGTTCGATCGATCCGCTTCCTTCAGTAGTAAAAGAAATAGAAGCACAAAATGGCCATTTTGTTCCGCGTTCGTAGTTCAAATGATTTCTAATTGTCTTCACCTTCTTTTCTATGTCCGTGGCCCACCCCGAAGCTATTACATGTCAGCTCTAAACAAGTAACTTAGTATATATATTTTTTATATTGGTCGATGATTCGAAAGAAAATGAAATACGAACAACCGCGCTGGTCGTAATAGATCGACTTTCATGCTAGTTCTTGCTCCAGCATTAAAGTTCCATTTCAGGGAAGGACGACGTACCATGATACTTTCTGTTTTGTCGAGCCCTGCTTTGGTCTCTGGTTTGATGGTTGCACGTGCTAAAAATCCGGTACATTCCGTTTTGTTTCCCATCCCAGTCTTTCGCGACACTTCAGGTTTACTTCTTTTGTTAGGTCTCGACTTCTCCGCTATGATCTTCCCAGTAGTTCATATAGGAGCTATAGCCGTTTCATTCCTATTCGTTGTTATGATGTTCCATATTCAAATAGCGGAGATTCACGAAGAAGTCTTGCGCTATTTACCAGTGAGTGGTATTATTGGACTGATCCTTTGGTGGGAAATGTTCTTCATTTTAGATAATGAAACCATTCCATTACTACCAACCCAAAGAAATACGACCTCTCTGAGATATACGGTTTATGCCGGAAAGGTACGAAGTTGGACTAATTTGGAAACATTGGGCAATTTACTTTATACCTACTATTTCGTCTGGTTTTTGGTTCCTAGTCTTATTTTATTAGTAGCCATGATTGGGGCTATAGTACTTACTATGCATAGGACTACCCACGGAGCGGTAAAAAGACAGGATGTTTTCCGACGAAATGCTATTGATTTTAGGAGGACTATAATGAGGAGGACGACAGACCCACTCACGATCTACTAAAAGGCAAGTAGCTTGATATTGGTTCAAATCCAATTCGTGAGATAGCAAAGCGGTAAAAGGAAAGCAACTCTTTTCTTAACCAGCTATTGAATGAGTGAAGGAGCCCATGGGTATGGGCTACGAACGGTTAAGATAGGTTGCTTTTCTTATCTCTTCTCTTACCGGCTTTGAGTTGTAGTTTCCCTGCCCACTATTGGAAGTTCTCTGGAGAGTTTCCTTGCAGACAGTTGAGTTGTCTTCTATCCCGTTGCCCTCTATGCATTTAGTCCAAAGACAGATAGAATCTAGGGCTTGATTCTGGTTTTCCTATGGGGAGTCGGAATCTTTCTTTCTTTTCGAGGGTGGGGCTCTATTTCCCTGAGAGTTCTGTTCCATTGCTGTCGGTTTTAGATCAAGTGCCATCAATCTCTTTTGGGCAAGCAGGGAAAGGTCCGTAGACGCTCGACTAAAAGGAGAGGGAAAGCTAGTGGAATGGAAGTACCTCACCTCTTCCGCAGGTATCTTTATCTTCCTCGTATTTGAGGAAAGGCAGTTAAGCTATAACCAGTTAAGGTTATATTACAAGTTCATATGGAGGGGCTAAAGGGCTAAGGGTTACAGTTCCTTTCCCCTGTCTTCCTAAATCTCTTATCTATAGCTACCTTACTTACTAAATAGGAGAGTACTCTAGAGTGAAACCATATGAGAATAGTATGTGGTATTGGTATTGATAGTTGAGTGAGAGGTGACATACCTCGACCGAAAGCGAGAGGGAAGAAGAGATGGGTAACCATTACTCGACGATAGGGAGTAGATGGCCCAGAATTCAGCCACATTCTTGGTTGTACAATTAAAATTCTCAAAGAAACCAGACACCCATCCGTAGACCCTTTCGATATGGATAGGCCCTATTGGAATGAAAGGGGATCTCCTACACAGTAGGTCCCAATCTAGTATAGTACTAGTTCCAATCTCGCCACGTGAGCAGACTCAAGACCTACCCGAGCGGAATTAAGAGTAGGAAATCAATACACAAGTCGTCGGTCTTTCTTAAAATTGGCCTTCTCTTCGATCTTTTATTCAATCTTTCGTATGTGGTAGCCGCTCATTTGTCTATGTATGGTATGTTCGTAGGAATGCCCACATTGAATTAGCAAGAATGCCGGCTCAATCAATCCCATATATATATAGGGTGATGTAGAGCTCCTGGAAGGTCTTTCTTCAAGCCAGCCTAGAGTTCATGAGTTGAGGGGTTTCGGAGTTCAGTCGAATATGCCAAGAGGCGCTCACCCAGAAAGGGGCGTAGCCTTCCTGTAGTTCCAGAGACGGGAGGATAAACTAATAAGACCACGATCCTCCTTCTTAGGCCGATCGAAGTCGAAGGGTTTCAGATCGAAGGTTGAGGCATTTCTAGGAAGACGGATTCTCAAAGGTTACACCTAGGTAGAAAGGGGATTTGACAGATAGAGAAGTGGGACGGAAGTGGAAGGCTTTGTCCGGATATAGATTCCGTAGAAATAGAAGTTCTTTGTTAGCAGCTTCAGGTAGTAAAGGAATCAGACTTCAACTTGACTAGAGAAAGAATTGGACTTGTATTTCGCTGGCTTCTTACCTATCTAGTAGCTAGGAGTGAGCCTTTGTCGTACTTTCAACTAGTCGAACTATGGATTCTGAGTTTCAGGCAGAAGACGAATCCAAAATGTAATGAACGGGATCCCATAAGGGTAATGGGCAAAATCCCCAAAAGGAATCCGAAGATCACTCTTTTTTTTCCTCCCAGTGGGCAGTATACTACGATTCAGTAATTCGATCTATGCCAACGGTCTCTTTTTGAGCTGGGGCTTGTGTCAGTCTTTATTTTTTTCCTTGAGATTGGGTTGGTGTTCCGTGACAGGCCTTTCTCTTGTTGTTGTCGAGTGCCTGCAGTTTTCTTTCTTTCTTTCACATAGGCTTACCCTCCCCCCA